CAAGTATTCAATTGGTTCGGGCTTGCTTAGTATTGAACTGGGACCAAGAAAAAAATGGTTCTATAGAAGAGGTTCATGCTTCCTTTGTTGAGGTAAGGGCAAATGATCTGATTCGCGATTTCATAAGAATTGAGTTAGTCAAGTCTACGACTTCGTATACCGGAAAAAGGTATGATACGGCGGGTTCGGGATTAATTCCCGATAATCGATTAGATCGTACCAATATCAATCCTTTTTTTTCCAAGGCGAAGATTCAATCATTTACCCAACATCAAGGAACTATCGGTACGTTGTTGAATCAAAATAAGGAATGTAAGTCTTTGATAATTTTGTCATCATTCAATTGTTCTCGAGTTAGTTCATTCAACGTCAACGGTTTGAAATATAACAACGATGTGACAACATGGTTGGACCCCGTAAACCCAATAAGGGATTGGTTTGGCCCCTTAGGTACTATTGTACCTAAAATAGTGAATTTTTATTCATCTTTTCATTTAATAACTCATAATCAGATCTTGTTAAATAAATATTTGAAACTTGACAATTTGAAACAGACTTTCCAAGTACTTCAAGTATTTCATTGCTATATAATATTTGAAAATAAAAGGATTTATACGGGTGATGACATCATTTTGACTCCACTCTATTTATATTGGTACTTTATCGAAATCGATTTTTGGGAAGAGACATCCGCAATAATGAGCCTTGGGCAATTTCTTTGTGAAAATATATGTCTATTTCAAGATGGATCATACATAAAAAAATCAGGTCAAATTTTAATTATTGATATTGACTCTTTAGTTATAAGATCAGCTAAGCCCTATTTGGCTACTCCAGGAGCAACGGTTCATGGACATTATGGGGAAACCCTTTATGAAGGAGATACATTAGTTACATTTATATATGAAAAATCGCGATCTGGTGACATAACACAGGGTCTTCCAAAAGTGGAACAAATCTTAGAAGTGCGTTCGGTTGGTTCAATATCGATGAACCTTGAAAGGAGAGTTGAAAGTTGGAACGAACATATACCAAAAATTCTTGGAATCCCCTGGGGATTCCTGATTGGAGCTGAACTAACCATAGCCCAAAGTCGTATCTCTTTGGTTAATAAGATTCAAAAGGTTTATCGATCCCAGGGGGTGCAGATTCATAATAGACATATAGAGATTATTGTACGTCAAGTAACATCAAAGGTGTTGGTTTCAGAAGATGGAATGTCTAATGTTTTTTTACCTGGAGAATTAATCGGATTGTTGCGAGCGGAACGAGCAGGGCGTGCTTTGGACGAAGCAATCTGTTATAGGGCAATCTTATTGGGAATAACGAAGGCATCCCTGAATACTCAAAGTTTCATATCCGAAGCAAGTTTTCAAGAAACTGCTAGAGTTTTAGCAAAAGCTGCTCTACGAGGCCGTATTGATTGGTTGAAGGGCCTGAAAGAGAATGTTGTTCTGGGGGGGATTATCCCTGTCGGTACCGGATTCCAAAAATTAGTGTGCCACTCAAGGCAAGACAAGAACATTCATTTGGAAATCAAAAATCAAAATCTATTCGAGTTTGAAATGAGAGATATTTTGTTACATCATAGAGAATTTTTTTTTTCTTGCGTCCAAAACAATTTCCATGAGACACCAGAAAAATCATTTACGCGATTTCATAATTCCTAAGGTAAGGGTAGATTCATTCTTTCTTTTGACTTTCTATTTATTGATTTGGTAATAAATAAAATGAAATATTAATAATAAAAATGAATGGTTGGGGCTGTGTATCAACGGTCAATCCCGGCAGAAGGTTCCGTCGGAACAATTTTTTATTTGTTCAAAAAAAAAAGAGAAAGTGCGGGAAAAAATGACAAGAAGATATTGGAACATCAATTTAGAAGAGATGATGGAAGCAGGAGTTCATTTTGGTCATGGTACTAAGAAATGGAATCCTAGAATGGCCCCTTACATCTCTGCAAAGCGTAAAGGTATTCATATTACAAATCTTACTAGAACTGCTCGTTTTTTATCAGAAGCCTGTGATTTAGTTTTTGATGCAGCAAGTGGGGGAAAAAATTTCTTAATAGTTGGTACCAAAAATAAAGCAGCGGATTCAGTAGCATCAGCTGCAATAAGGGCTCGATGTCATTATGTTAATAAAAAATGGCTTGGTGGTATGTCAACGAATTGGTCTACTACAGAAACGAGACTGCATAAGTTTAGGGATTTAAGAGCAGAACAAAAGATGGGGAAACTCGATGGTCTCCCCAAAAGAGATGCTGCAATGTTGAAGAGAAAATTATCTACTTTGCAAACATATCTGGGTGGGATCAAATATATGACGGGGTTGCCCGATATTGTAATCATCGTCGATCAGCAAGAAGAATATACGGCCCTTCGGGAATGTATCATTTTGGGGATTCCAACAATTTGTTTAATTGATACAAATTGTGACCCAGATCTCGCAGATATTTCGATTCCAGCCAACGATGACGCTATAGCTTCAATTCGATTGATTCTGAATAAATTAGTATCCGCAATTTGTAAGGGTCGTTCTAGCTATATAAGAAGTTGTTGATTATGATTATGTTATGATTAAGAATAATAAGATTAGTTAATTAGTCGGGAACTTCATAGATTTATTGAATTGGTTACTATTCTTTTCTTGGATTAAAAAAAAATGGGGATATTTATCTTTTTTTTATGTGATTTCTTGATATCCTAAATATATGATTAATGATTAAAGTAGAGATGAGTTGAGAAAGAGATGGTTGAATCAAAATAATTCCTTTTTTTAAGTTGATTTATATCTGAGGACAATATGAATGTTATACCATGTTCCATTAAAACGCTCAAAGGATTATATGATATATCAGGTGTAGAAGTAGGCCAACATTTATATTGGCAAATAGGAGGTTTACAAATTCATGCCCAAGTACTTATCACTTCTTGGGTCGTAATTGCTATCTTATTAGGTTCAGTCATCATAGCCGTTCGAAATCCACAAACCATTCCGACCGACGGTCAAAATTTCTTCGAATATGTTCTTGAATTTATTCGAGACTTGAGCAAGACTCAGATTGGAGAAGAATATGGTCCCTGGGTTCCCTTTATTGGAACTATGTTCCTATTTATTTTTGTTTCTAACTGGTCAGGTGCCCTTTTACCTTGGAAAGTAATACAGTTACCTCATGGGGAGTTAGCCGCCCCCACGAATGATATAAACACTACTGTTGCTTTAGCTTTACCGACGTCAGTGGCATATTTTTATGCGGGTCTTACCAAAAAAGGATTAGGTTATTTCGGGAAATACATTCAACCAACCCCAATACTTTTACCAATTAACATCCTAGAAGATTTCACAAAACCCCTATCTCTTAGTTTTCGACTTTTCGGGAATATATTGGCTGATGAATTAGTAGTTGTTGTTCTTGTTTCTTTAGTACCTTTAGTAGTTCCTATACCTGTTATGTTTCTTGGATTATTTACAAGTGGTATTCAAGCTCTTATTTTTGCAACTTTAGCCGCGGCTTATATAGGGGAATCCATGGAAGGTCATCATTGATTAGCTTTCGAAATAGTCTTTTTTTTTAGATTATCCCAATTCCGGAAATGCACGGTTCAAGATAATCTACTCGGTTCTTGGTTGGGGAACATAATAGATACAAATACGTATGTATATACGATTAGAGTTGTAGGGGGAAAGATAGACTTACGAAATTGTGAAAAAAAAGATGGATTGGAGGGTCATGGTAGATATATGGTAATGTCTATAAGTCTGCCCAGACCCTGTATATCTTTCGAAGAAAGATTCTAGAATCCGATTCCATATAAAATATGGGTGGTTTACGTTATGAAAGAAACTAATGTATATGTGATATTAGATATATACTAGTTATATAAGGGTTATCCCTATCTAATTTATTATTTTCATTCGAAGTTTTTAGTTACTTCGACTCGATAGATTTGAATGATCAAATAAGTAATAATTCATTGGTTACTTGTATCATTAACTATTTTTTTTTAGTATGAGGAACTTATCATGAATCCACTTATTTCTGCCGCTTCCGTTATTGCTGCTGGATTGGCCGTAGGGCTTGCTTCTATTGGGCCCGGAGTTGGTCAAGGTACTGCTGCGGGCCAAGCCGTAGAAGGTATTGCAAGACAACCGGAAGCAGAAGGTAAAATACGAGGTACTTTATTGCTGAGTCTAGCTTTTATGGAAGCTTTGACAATTTATGGGCTGGTCGTGGCATTAGCGCTTTTATTTGCGAATCCTTTTGTTTAATTGAATCCTAGAATTCAAATCAAAAAGTACGTTACATATTTTTTCTATTAACTCGTTGCCGTTGACTTCTGCGAATTATATCAACACTTTACTCCTAAATTATGTATTTGTTGAGACAATACCATACCCCGGGAAGGCCTGATTTGAGGATGAGGAATTAGTGGATTTGCCCGCTTTTTTCCTTCCCGTCTACTATGGAAAAGTTGTTTACTTTTATTTTAGGAATTCAACAAGGGAGATATTTCGCAATTGACATGAGACCTAAGACCTAACCCAATAAGATACTTATCGGAAACTTCAAAAAAAGGGGGGGCGAGCGAAGTGATACAAAAAGAACTCTGTTCTTTGTTAGTCCTATCTATAAGAGGAGCACATATGAAAAATGTAACCGATTCTTTCCTTTCCTTGGGCCATTGGCCATCCGCCGGGAGTTTCGGGTTTAATACCGATATTTTAGCAACAAATCCAATAAATCTAAGTGTAGTGCTCGGTGTATTGATTTTTTTTGGAAAGGGAGTGTGTGCGAGTTGTATATTTCAAGAATAGGTTGGATCCAACCGGCTGCACTTTATTTATAATTTATATTCTTTTTTTTATAGGATAAATAGGAAAAAAGTGCACGATCTCGGCGAATTACTTCTGAATAAATTAATAAATCATATGTAAGAACCATAGCATTTCGTGATTCATTGGTAAATAAACTCTGATTCTCTATCGACCAATAATGC